AGGAACTTGTGTCAGCATTGGATAAGTACATTTATAAGTACCTTGGGGCAAAATTTCAGGTCCGTTTTTCACACTTTCAGTACCGTGTGTCAGAATTGAATAAGTCCATTAAGTCAGAATTGAATAAATACAAAAAGAAGATTTATCAGTACCTTGTTAGGTCCCTTGGGGAAGAATTTGAATTCCTTATGCGAACCTTTCAGTGGGTTGTGTCAGAAATTCAGTACTTGCTGTTAATAAACTTGAGGAGAAACACGGGTCGGTTCGTGAATATTTTCTTATTTGTTACCTGTGCCTACTATTTAGGCAGAATACCTTTATTCATTTTTCCACATCCACTGACAAGCGTCCAAGCCCCACAACTGCAACCAAATTGGTTAGCCAGACAAGGCCGAGAAGCTGACACTTACTGGGAGGACGAGGACGAGGACGAGGAAAAGGAAGAGGAAAAGAAAGAGGAAAAGAAAGAGGAGATTGCACGAAAAAAAGTGCTATTCAAAGAAGAAATTCCTCCCACGCGTTTGGGAGCGGATCTGGATGAAGAAAAAGATCAAAAAGCACCCATAGTGGTGGAAGGCATTTTAGCGGCCGATTTTTTTCAGTTTCAATGGACTCGTCCAGTACGATACATAAGCAATCAACACTTTTTTGGGGCTGTAAGAAAGGAAGCTTCACAATATTTTTTTGATACATGCCGAAGTGATGGAAAAAAAAGAATATCTTTTACAGATCCTCCAAGTTTTTCTAGTTTTAAGGAACTGACGAAAGGGATGATATCTTCGTCCACAGTAGAAAGACTCTCCTTTGATAAACTAGACAAAGATTGGCTTTATAAGAACAAACAAAGACAAAACAACTTAAATAACGAGTTTATAAAGAGAATTGAGGCTCTAGACACGGGATTTCTTTTTCTAGATATACTCGACAAAAGGACTCGGGTTTGTATTGAGAAAATGAACGAAACCTGCCTCTGCCTACCAAAAAGGTATGATCCTTTGTTGAATGGGCCCTCTCGTGGAAGAATCAAAAAGTTTAGAAAAGTAATCGAGGATCCCGAAGAAAAGGAGAAAAGCGAAGAAAAGGAGAAAAGCGAAGAAAAGGAGAAAAGCGAAGAAAAGGAGAAAAGCGAAGAAAAGGAGAAAAGCGAAGAAAAGGAGAAAAGCGAAGAAAAGGAGAAAAGCGAAGAAAAGGCACCGAAAAGCAAAGAACAGGAGAAAAGGGAAGAAGAGGCACGTCTACGCGAAGAAGCACGTCTACGCGAAGAAGCACGTCGACGCGAAGAAGCACGTCTAAGCGAAGAAAGGGCACTTCTTCAATTGGGTGAATTTCGTGAAAAAGTCTACAATGTAATTAAATCTCGTAAATCTAGTGGAAGAAAAAAGAATGCAATGCAATCTCGTCGAAGAAAAAAGAATGCAATGCAATCTCGTCGAAGAAAAAAAAATGGAACTACAAAATCTCGTGAAAGAATCGACGATGGAACTACAAAATCTCGTGAAAGAATCGACGATGGAACTACAAAATCTCGTGAAAGAATCGACGATGGAACTACAAAATCTCGTCGAAGAAAAAAAAATGGAACTACAAAATCTCGTGAAAGAATCGACGATGAACCTACAGAATCTCAACTTAAGCAAATCCTTGCTCTAAATCAAATTCATGAGACCCTTTTGCCAGGTTTCATTTTCGAGTCCCCAAAATTTGAAGAGAGAATGTTCGCGATACTCAAAAGTAAAACACTAAAACTAAGAGCAGAAGGAAAATTATATTATAATCCTTTGGCAAAATTTTTTTCTAAGCCTTGGGAAAAAGGGGGGGGAGGCATTGATTGGAACCAGCGAAAACTAAAAAAGCTAAAGCAACTAAGGACTTATAAAGTGGGAGAAAGTGTGGGACGAGTGCACATCGGTCAACGCGTCCCTCGCTGGTCATACGTATTACTCCGCGAGGTCGCATACGACCTGGGCGAACCCTTTGTGACCAAGCGGGGAGATAATGAGTGCTTTGATATTATATCAGCACAATACAAATATGAAATTATTTTGAATCAGGATACTCAAAATTTACTTATCAAAAATCTTTCTAAAGATAGTAATAAGATTGATCCGGAGATTGCTAAAGAGATTAATGAGAAGGTTAAGAAGGATTTGATCAAGAGTGGGGGAGACCCTTATAGTATTGACTTTGAGAAAAGCCTTGCTCATGTTCACGTTGGCAGCCTCATCACCAATATCGAGTGGAAAACCGAGAATAAGGACGTGTGGAGGACCTCCTTGAGAGCGGTGCGCGACCAATTTTGGCATCAGGATGACATCAAAGGTGTTGCGAGCGTCCTAAGGCGTAAAAACGGAGTTGTTGTAAGACAGATTGAAATGTTTCCGCATTCCCCTCTTTTTTTGGGCTTCTTAAAAAGTACACTGTCTAGTTCTTTTAGGGTAGTGAAACCCCTTGTTTTGAAAATGCAAAATTTGCTGCATAGGTTTGGAATCAAAAAAGGGGACCTTTTCACTCTTAAGGGACCTAAGAAAGAACAGACAAAAACAAAAAGGAAGACAAAAGGGAAGACAAAAAGGAAGACAAAAAGGAAGACAAAAAGGAAGATAGACGAAAAAAAAAGCAAAGCATTGAAAGAACGGAAAAAATGGAAAAGAATCAAAAAAGAGAAAATCGAACTAGACCCCGAAGAAGAGCTGTTCCGGATGGATGGAATAGATGCATGGAATGAGCTTTATTATGGGCTAGGAGTAAGAGGTATCGTATTAATTTTTAACTCCTATTTTAGAAGATATATTGCATTGCCTTTAGCGATAATAGCTAAAAATATTGGTCGTATCTTATTTTTGCAGCAGCCCGAGTGGGCTGAGGATAGAAAGGACTGGGAAAACGAGACTCATCTTTTATGCAACGATGACGGTTTTGCTATAGGCGTCATATCCATCAGCAACTTTCCGGAGGAGTGGTGGGAATACGGTCTTCAGGTCAAAGTTTTATGGCCTTTAGAGTTGAAACCTTGGCACACAGCGGATGATAGACAAAGGATAACCAACGATTATGCTTTTATAAGGTCTTTCTGGGGACTAGCTGACTATCCTTGGGGTGGTGCCCGACCCAACCGTTCCTTTTCCATTTTTTTGGGGCCCATTTTTAACGAACTAGGCAAAAAAAGTCAAAGATTAGCAGCAGAAAAATTGGAAGGGAGCGCCTTTCGACTTATAAGAAGCGTTTTCAACCAAAAAAGAAAGCAAAATTTTGTTAGAGTTCTAGGAAACCCAAAAGAAAGCATAAAACGGCTTAAAGAAAGCATAAAACGGCTTAAAGAAAGGGTTCTAGTTCTAAAAAGCACAATTTTGAAAATAATAAAAAAAAATACAAGATTGAAAGGGATAGGAGTAGATGAATCGAGTGAAACTCAAAAAGAAAAAGATTCTATAATCAGCAATGAGATAATTCATGAATCATTTAGTCAAATTCGATCTACAGCTTCTACAAATTCAGAAGAAAAAATACAAAATCTGATTAATAGAACAAGCACAATCAAAAATCAAATAGAAAGAATTACAAAAGAAAAAAAAAAAGTAACTCCAGGACTAAATAATAGTCCTAACAACAAAAAGCAAAATAATAATGTAGAATCACCAAAAAATATTTGGAAAATTGTAAAAAGAAGAAATGTTCGATTAATAAGTAAATGGAATTATTTTCAAAAAATTTGCATTGAAAAAATATACAAAATATACCTAGATATCTTTCTATGTATCATTAAGATTCCTAGAATCAATTTCACAAAAAAATTTTTTGAGAAAGACATTTCCAATACTGAAACAAATCAAAAAAGAATTACCTTTAGTTCGACTATAAAAAATATAAATAAGCGGAAGTCACAGATTGTTCCGAAATTTGCTTCCTTGCCAAATTTATCTTCCCTGTCACAAGCATATGTATTTTACAAATTATCACAAACCCTAGTTAGTGATAAGTTAAGATCTGTTCTTCAATATCGCGGAACGTCTTTTTTTCTTAAGACTGCAATAAAGGATTCTTTTGAAAGACAGGGAATATTTCATTCCGAATTAAAGCATAAGAAACTTCGAAATTTTGGAACGAATCCATGGAAAAACTGGTTAAGAGGTCAGTCTCAATACAATTTATCTAAGGTTCATTGGGAGCGAGTAGGCGCACAAACCTGGCGAAATAAAGTCAACCGACGCCATACGCCTCAAAATAACGATTTAAATAAAGGAGATTCATATGAAAAAGACCCATTACTTCATTCCAAAAAACAAGATGATTCTGAAGTATATTCATTAGTAAGAAATCAAAAAACGAAGTTTAAGAAAAACTATAAATATGATCTTTTAGCATATAAATACATTTCTTCTGAAACTAAGAAGGACTCCTCTATTTCTAAATTGCCATTACAAGTAAATAAGAGCCAAGAGATCGACTTATTTGATATACCAGAGGAGATTGTTTTCAAGACTTATTTCAAGGATTGTATACTAGACAAGAAGTTTCTAGACAAGCTTTATCGAGACAATACTTATCTACACAATTATCTAGACAATACTTATGTAGACAAGGATTATCACAAGGATTATCTAGACAAGAGTTTTCTAGACAAGGTTTATTTCAAGGATTCTCTAGACAAGGTTTATTTCAAGGATTCTCTAGACAAGAGTTTTCTAGACAAGGTTTATTTCAAGGATTCTCTAGACCAGCTTTATCTAGAAAAGGATTATTACAAGGATTATCTAGACGAGGTTTATCTAGACAAGAATTCTCTAGACAATTATCTAGACAAGGTTTATATGTCTCTGAAAAAAATGCGAAAGAAAAAACCTGAAAGAAAATATATGGACTTTGATTGGAAGTTTTTCGAAAAATATCTAGTCAATTTGGAGGCTGGGAAAAAGATCGACCCTAACCCTAATACAAATACTAAGATTGAGACTAAGAATTCTCAAATAATTGAGAATGCAAATTCTCAAATAATTGAGAAT